ACGCAACGATGATTCTTTTCAACTAATCATAAAGACATTGGCACCCTATATTTTGTTTTTGGGGCTTGAGCAGGAATAGTAGGCACCTCCTTAAGACTTATTATTCGCACAGAGCTCGGCCAGCCCGGGAGGCTAATTGGGGATGACCAGATCTATAACGTTATCGTGACTGCACATGCCTTTGTAATAATTTTTTTTATAGTTATACCTATTATGATTGGAGGGTTTGGGAACTGGCTGGTCCCTTTAATACTAGGAGCCCCGGATATAGCCTTTCCCCGCATGAATAATATAAGGTTTTGACTCCTCCCCTTTTCTTTAACCCTTTTACTGTCAAGAGGAATAGTAGAGAGGGGGGTCGGAACTGGATGAACGGTCTATCCCCCTTTAGCTGCAACTATCGCTCACGCAGGAGCTTCTGTTGACTTAGGGATCTTCTCCCTTCACCTGGCCGGGGTCTCTTCTATTCTAGGGGCAGTTAACTTTATAACAACTGCAATCAATATGCGAACCAAGGGCATGACAATGGACCGTATGCCTCTTTTTGTTTGATCCGTATTTATTACTGCTGTTTTACTCCTACTCTCCCTTCCAGTATTAGCAGGGGCAATCACCATGCTTCTCACAGATCGCAACCTTAACACAACATTTTTTGACCCTGCAGGGGGGGGTGACCCTATTCTTTACCAGCATTTATTTTGATTTTTTGGGCACCCTGAAGTGTATATCTTGATTCTCCCTGCCTTTGGAATAATTTCTCATATCGTTACCCAGGAGGCAGGTAAAAAAGAAGCATTCGGGGCCCTAGGGATAATTTATGCTATAACTGCAATTGGAATCCTAGGATTTTTAGTATGAGCCCACCATATATTCACAGTCGGAATAGACGTCGACACCCGAGCCTATTTTACTTCCGCCACGATAATTATTGCGATCCCAACTGGGATTAAAATCTTTAGGTGGCTTAGAACCCTTCAAGGGTCCCAGCTTATCTATACCCCCTCTCTCCTTTGAACTCTTGGATTTATTTTCCTATTCACAGTAGGGGGCTTAACTGGAGTTATTCTAGCGAACTCTTCTATCGACATTATCCTACATGACACTTACTATGTCGTAGCCCATTTTCATTATGTTCTTTCTATAGGGGCTGTCTTCGGAATCTTTGCAGGAATTGTTCACTGGTTCCCCCTTTTTACTGGCCTCTCCCTGAACCCTAAATGGCTAAAGCCTCACTTCTTTTCTATATTTTTAGGAGTTAATATGACCTTTTTCCCCCAACATTTTTTAGGGCTAAATGGAATGCCTCGGCGGTACTCTGACTACCCTGACGCTTTTACTTCATGAAATATTTTTTCTTCGATCGGGTCCTTAATCTCTCTCGTGGCAGTGCTGTGGTTTATAATTATTGTTTGAGAAGCTTTTATACTCAAGCGCCCCGTGTCCTTTCCTAAGGCCTTAGCCCCTTCAATTGAGTGACAGCACCCCTACCCCCCTGCAGATCACAGCTACGCAGAAATCCCTTTAATTTCTAACTATCTAAAATGACAGAAAGATGTATAGGATTTAAGCTCCTAATAGGAAGAAATAAATCTTCTTTTAGAAAAATGGCAACCTGAGGGTATCTAGGACTTCAAGATAGCGCCTCTCCCCTTATAGAACAATTAACTTATTTTCATGACCATACCATATTTATCCTTATTCTAATTACTACTCTAGTTGGGTATATCATGCTAAGCTCTGCCTTTAACTCCTTTATTAACCGCTCTCTTCTTGAAAATCAGACTATCGAGATTATTTGAACTATTCTTCCCTCTATCATCTTAATTTTTATTGCTATGCCCTCCTTACGGCTTCTCTATCTTTTAGATGAAACTAATACCTCCGGGGTTACTATTAAAACTATTGGGCACCAGTGATACTGATCCTACGAGTATTCTGACTTTCTAGGAGTTGAGTTTGACTCTTACATAGCCCCTTTAAATGACTTTTCTTCTTCAAGATTTCGTCTTCTAGATGTTGATAACCGAACCCCTCTCCCAATAAACACTCAAATCCGCATGCTTATTAGAGCAGCAGATGTAATCCATTCATGAGCAGTGCCGTCCTTAGGCATCAAAGCAGACGCTGTCCCAGGCCGCTTAAACCAAGTTAGGTTTCTAATTAACCGCCCTGGCCTCTTCTTTGGCCAATGCTCTGAAATCTGTGGAGCAAACCACAGCTTCATGCCTATTCTTATTGAAAGGACCTCAACTTCTTCATTTTTAGATTGAATTTCTTCTTACCCAGAACTATTTTATTGTTATTCATCCTCAAGAAGCTTTAAACAGTATGGGTCTTTTAAACCCAGCATAGTAGACTTTTCCTACTCTTAAGGAGACTTAAAAATTAGTTAATTTATAACATTAGTTTGTCAGACTAAAATAATTCAAAAAAATATTTTTATATGCCTCAAATAAGAGCTTTGCTCTGGTTTAACTTATTTTTTATATTTATTTTTGGCTATTTAATTTTCTCAGCCCTTAATTTCTTCTTAGGTCCCCCTCTAAAACCCCCCCTTATAAACTTTAGCCCTCAGTCCTCTGAGAAACCTTGGAAATGATAACTAGGCTATTTTCTATCTTTGAGCCCTCTTCAAGAATTTTTTCTTTCCACTTAAATTGACTTTCAACATTTTCAGGAGCTCTGTTTATGCCCTTTGCTTTTTGAGCCGCCCCTTCTCGCTGGCTCCTTTTATGGGCTAAAATTGCTCACGCGCTTCATTTAGAATTTAAAACAATTTTAGGACCGACAAATTTAGGGGTGTCAATTAGCTTTGTATCCCTTTTTAGCTTTATTCTTTATAATAACTCCCTGGGCCTCTTGCCTTATATTTTCACAAGCTCTAGGCATCTTGTAATAACTCTAGCCCTAGCCCTCCCCCTATGGAGAGCCTTTATTTTATTTGGCTGAATCAATCACAGCCAGCATATACTAGCCCATCTAGTCCCTCAGGGGACCCCCGGAGCCCTAATGCCTTTTATAGTCTTAATTGAAACTATTAGCAATGTTATTCGGCCCGGAACCCTGGCTATTCGCTTAGCAGCAAACATAATTGCGGGGCATCTTCTTTTAACTCTTTTGGGGGGGATGGGGCCTCTCTTATCTACCTGGCTACTCTCAATTTTAATTTTTTCTCAAGTCTTACTTTTACTATTAGAGTCTGCTGTTGCAATTATCCAATCCTATGTATTTGCTATCCTTAGAACCCTTTACGCTAGTGAAGTAAACTAATGACAACTCATAGCCGCCACGCTTACCACTTAGTTGATATAAGGCCCTGGCCCCTAACTGGCTCTATCGGAGCTATACTATTAACCTCCGGCTTAATTAAATGGTTCCACCAGCTCTCCCCAACTCTTTTACTTTTCAGGTTTGCCCTTATCCTTCTGACAATAATTCAATGATGACGAGATATTACTCGAGAAGGAACTTATCAAGGACTTCACACTCAAACTGTAACTAAAGGGCTACGCTGAGGGATAATTTTGTTTATTGTCTCAGAAATTTTATTCTTTTTTTCTTTTTTTTGAGCCTTCTTCCACAGAAGACTTGCCCCCACAATTGAGATTGGCAGATACTGGCCCCCAATAGGCACTCAGCCTTTTAACCCCTTTCAAATTCCCCTATTAAACACTACTATTTTACTGTCCTCTGGGGCGACAGTAACCTGGGCCCATCATGCGATCTTAAATTCTGACTACTCAGAAGCCACCCAAAGCCTAGGGCTAACTATTCTTTTAGGAATTTATTTTACCAGACTTCAAGCATACGAATACCTTGAGGCTTCCTTCTCAATCGCAGACTCAATCTACGGAGCTACCTTTTTTGTTGCAACAGGATTCCATGGCCTTCATGTTATTATCGGGACCTCCTTCCTGCTTATTTGCTTTTACCGCCTATTTAAGTGCCACTTCTCAAATAATCACCATTTTGGGTTTGAAGCGGCAGCCTGGTACTGACATTTTGTTGACGTAGTATGGCTGTTCCTATATGTTTTTGTTTACTGATGGGGCAGATAAATTTTTTAGTATAATACTGTACATTTAGCTTCCAACTAAAAAGACTAAAACTTAGAAAAATTAATTTTAACTCTCTTAGCCTCTATTTCAAGTGCACTCTTAATTGCCTCCTTCATTATACTCGCCTCTTCTATTCTTTCTAAAAAATCTATTTTAGACCGAGAAAAAATATCCCCCTTCGAGTGCGGGTTTGACCCTAAGGCCTCCGCACGCCTACCTTTCAGCCTCCGATTTTTTTTAATCGCTGTTATTTTTCTAATCTTCGATGTAGAAATCACCCTTCTTCTTCCTTTAGCCTCCGCCGCTCCCTTTGCTAGCCCCCTTAGCTGGGCCCTAACGGGCTTTTTTTTTCTTTTTATCCTCTTATTAGGTCTTTATTATGAGTGGTGGAAGGGGGCTCTTGAATGGTCGGATTGGAATTGTAGTCAATTATGACATATGATTTGCACTCATAAAGTGTGTTTAACCTTTTTCAAATTAGAAAGCAAAGATTGCACTTAGCCTCGGCCTAACGCTTGGCCTATAAAGGCCTCTAATTTTGATAGAAGCCAAAAAAGAGGCTTATTACTGTTAATGATAAAACTGAAATTATTTCCTATCAAAGAGAACAATGACAAAGAAAAAGCTTCTAACTTAACTCTTGAGCGGTTAAATTCCGTTCTTTTCTTTTTTTTATAGTGTAAATTCAACACATTACATTTTCATTGTAAAACTGAAGATTTCTTCTAGAAATTTTTCAGCCCTCTAGTTAAAAAATTATGCCTGAATACGATTTAAGGTAATTATACTTACAACTTAGGCTCCACAGGCCAATATTTTCCTTAAACTACTTAAATTAACTGGGGCTTTAATAGTTTAAAAAAAATTTTGGCCTTGTAAGCCAAAAATGAAGGGCTCTTTCTTAAAGCATCATTATTGCAATGGTATCCTATACTTCCTTTTCCCATTTGTTTTAAGCCTCTCTTTAATTTTTTCTACCCTCACCCACCCCCTTTCTATAGGAGTTACTTTATTAGTTCAAACAAGACTTATCTGTCTTCTATCAGGACTTTCAAGCCCTTCTTTTTGATTCTCCTATATTCTATTCCTTATCTTTCTGGGAGGCCTTTTAATTATCTTTATCTATGTCGCCTCCCTTGCCTCTAATGAGCCTTTTAAACTCTATTTTAAATCTTTTTCTATTCTGCTACTTCTTACCCTCCTGAGGGCCTTTAGGCTCTTAACCCTTCTAGATCCCTTAATTTCTCCCTCCCAGGTTTCGCTCTATGCTCCTTCTATTTTTTTTAATAAAAATATTAACCCGACTCTAAGAGCAACAATAATGATTTACTCCTCAACTTCCTCCCCCCTTACAGTCCTTATAATCCTATACCTTCTTTTTACCTTAATCGTTGTAGTTAAAATTATTAGGGTCCCAGCTAGGCCCCTCCGGCCCCTAGCAAGCCTATAGCCTCTTTAAGGACCTTAATTACGCTCCCTACAAAGCCCCAGAAAATAGTTTAAAAAATATTAATTTTGGAGATTAAAGACAAGAAGGGGTTTCTTTTTTCTGAATTTGGCCTTCTTTCAAATAAATAAAAATTAATTTTTTAGCCTCAAATTTTGTCTAAATAAATTATTTAAATTATTTAATCCTTTCGTACTAAAATAATTCCCTTCCCCTAGAAGATAGAAACCAACCTGGCTCACACCGGTTTGAACTCAAATCATGTAAAGATTTAAAGGTCGAACAGACCCTCTTTTGAGACCTCTGCATCTCAAAGAACCTTTAATTCAACATCGAGGTCGCAAACTTTTTTGTTGATAAGAACTCTTAAAAAAAATAACGCTGTTATCCCTAAAGTAATTTATTCTAACACTTAAAATTCAAGATCACTTAAACAAATATATTTGGTTTTTAAAGAACAGTTATATCCCTTATATTCTTGTCACCCCAACAAAACATCGAACTACTAGCAAATCTTTTTTATCCAACCCATTTTATAATAGATGTGATGTAAAACTTTATAGGGTCTTATCGTCCCTCTAGATCATTTAAGCCTTTTCACTTAAAAGTTAAGTTCAACTAACCTAATAGAGACAGCTTATTCCTCGTTCAACCATTCATACAAGCCTTTAATTAAAAGACTAATGATTATGCTACCTTCGCACGGTCACAATACCGCGGCCTTTTAGTTTCCCAATGGGCAGGCCAGACTTTATAAATCTCTCATACAGACATGTTTTTGTTAAACAGGCGGGAATAACTTTTGCTGAATTCCTTAAAGAGGCCCCCCTTCTTATAAAATCCTTAAATATTCTAAACTTAATGCCCTATAAGATGCTTATACTGATGCCTCCATTTTCTATAATTTATACTAGGCCTATAAATACCCCCTCATACTTTTTTAAAGAATAAAAAAAATGAATAAATTAAAATTTTAGTTATAACACTTTACCAGCCCAGCTACTTCTAAGCCTAGCTAAATCCTACCGCCCTTTTATTCCTATAAAACAAAAAAAATTAGATAAAAAGCTCTGCCCTTCCCCCCCAAATACTTACCTACTAAAAGAGTACCCACTAAATTAAAATTATTTCTGAGAGAACTAGATATAAAAAGGCTCGGTTAGCATATCACTCCTAAAATTAAATTAAAGACCTTTTTGCTACAAGGACCTTCTTTTTTATTTAGCTCTCCTTCTTTCGAGACTTGCCCCTTAAATACTTTATATTAACCGCCCCTGATACACAAGGTACAAGACTTAGCCTTTACTTTTACACTATTAAATTTTCAAATATTTCATCCTTCCTTCACAGTACTATTTTCTATAGTTAAATTAAAATTTCCTTCTCGCTACTTATTTACCAAAATACTTTGCCAACCAATTATTCAAACAAGACCTTTTACCCAAAGTAAATCGGCTTGCGATTAAACTTTTCAATGTAAGTGAAATACTAAAATTTAGCTTTACTTTGAAGGCCTCTAGCCGCCCTCCCCAAGAAGAAAACAAAAGATAGAATTTTACCTATATGTGCTAGAATTACACCAGCCCCTAAAAGATCAAAACTTTTTATGCACTAAACACCTACACATAAAGGGTCTCTGACCCCCTTTGGAGCCCCTCTTTGATCTCAAGAGGCCTCCAAGTACTCAGAGAGCCCCTCCGTCCTTGATAAGAAAGGATTAACTTGTCTTTAGATTTACAGTCTAACGCCTGCATTCTCAGCCACCTTATCCTTACCCCGATAGAAACATACTTCCTTTTAAAAAAATTACATTTAAAGGGGCCCTGTGTATTAATAACACAAAATACTCTCTCAACTTCCCTGAACAGCAAGAGTAAAGGCTATTTAGATATGTCCCATGCTGCCTTAAAGAGTATATATACAAAGTATAGACAGCTCTAAAAAATGATAACAGCCCGACCCTCACTATTATTGCCTTATCTCACCTTACTAGCCTCATAATTAACCTAATCTCCCCTAATAAATTTAAAGTGGGGGGTGCCGCAATATTCCCTACAGCTAATAAAAATCACCATACGCCTAAGCTAGGCATAAAATTTAATAACCCTTTCCCAATTAATAGCCTACGGCTCCCCAGCCGCTCATAGACCACATTAGCAAGACAAAATAGACCAGAAGAACATAGCCCGTGTCCAATTATAATAACTACAGCCCCCGTCCAGCCCCATAAGCTTCTTGTCGCGAGCCCCCCCAAAACTAGCCCTATGTGAGCTACAGAAGAATAAGCAATTAATGATTTTATGTCCACCTGACGTAAGCATATAACCCTCACAATAAGCCCCCCTAAAACTCCGACCCTCAATCAAAATCAAGAAAATATTTTGTTTTCATTCGGGAAAACCCTTAAAACCCGGATCAGCCCGTACCCCCCTAATTTTAATAGCACCCCTGCCAAAATTATTGACCCCGCTACTGGGGCCTCTACATGCGCCTTTGGCAGCCATAAATGAAATAGATATATAGGCAATTTCACTATAAAAGCAAACACGGTACAAAAATACCACAGCCCTTTTGTAGCTAAAAGGCCAGAGCCCCCTTTTAAGGGCAAAAGCATTCTTAGGCTACTCTGCGCCCCGTATAGCCTTAATAAAGAAACTAATAAAGGCAAAGAAGCAAATAAAGTGTAAAATAGTATATAGATTCCCGCTTGAATCCGCTCAGGCTGATACCCTCATCCTAAAATTAAAACTAATATAGGGATCAGGGCGCTCTCGAAGCTAATATAAAATATTAAATACCTCACTGAACAAAAAGTTAATAGTAAAACCAATATTAATAATAAGTTTATAAATAAAAACTCAGGATAAAAATTTTTTAACTTTTTGACCCCCTGCCTCGCATAAATTATGAGTATAACTACCCAAACCCTGAGAGCCACTAAAACGTACCTCAAGCCGTCAACGCCGAGCCCCCCCCCTAGATTAAAAAAATAAAAGTCATGATTTAAATTTATCAAAACCAGAAACCTCGCCGCCAACATCCTTATTTGGATAGTCCTCCACCTCTTTACAAAACTTATTATAACAAGATTTAGTATTAAAAATTTTAACATATTAACATTCCAAATCTTTTAAAGTAATCTCTCCCGTGCGAGCGAACAATAGAAACCAAAAGAGATAGCCCTAGTGCCCCCTCACAAGCAACAAGAATTAGAAATATTATAACAAAATACCCCTCAACTCCAACCCTTGAAGTATTAATACTTATTACACCAAAAATACTTAACATAATAAATTCAAGGCCTAATAAAACATTTAGTAAGTGCTTATGCTTAGAAACAAATGCTTTTAACCCGCACCCTCTTATAACTAAAAATATTGTCCCCCTTCACCTTAACATGTCTCCTAAGCCTAACAAATAGACCCCGTTTAAGGAAGAAGAGCCCCTTTCCCTACAAGATTAATAACCCTTGCTCCCCCCCCCTCTTTAATTCTTTCAGCCCAAGGGCCCTTAGGGGCCTCCTTTAAAGCTCCCTAAAATAGTGCCCCTATCATTTACTTCTAGTGAGGCTCCTTTAGCCTCCTAATTACTTATGCCTATATATATATATATTTCAGAGACTAGAAGTTTCTCTTATGGCCCCGCTATCAATTACCCCGGACTATTCTTTATAGGCTCCTCTTAGTTCTTAGTCCCCTTCCTTCTATTCCTCTTCTTCTCCAGATTTAATTAATACTCAATATACCTCTTATTCCAATGAACTCTCCCCCTCTTAAACTCTTCTTTCTTTAATTTTTTAAATCAAGACTCTCTAATAAAATCTTACTCTAACAGCCTTCTCCTGCTTTTTATAGTTCAACTTATTCCTTTATCCCCCCCTGAGGGACTTCATAGGCGCTTCTCTCCTTAACTGTTTAGCTTTTAACTTTATATACGTAAATGAATATATATATATAAGGCCCCTCTAGGCCCCTAAAGGGGCCCTACTAATTATTTGTTTTATTCTAGACTTATTCCCCCGAGGCCCCACAAGACCCTTCATTTAAGAATCACTTTATTTTTTACTAAATAGAGTTTTATAGTGAGATTTTTCTCTACCTTTTAAATTTTTAATCTTCCTATAGGCTTTTACCCTTTGCCCCCTTAATAGCCCCTAATAGAATCCAGAACTCTTTAAAATAGCAAATAAAGAGGGCTCCTTTTTTATTCCTCTTTCCCCAGATTTACCTGCCCCCTTCTACTTCTATTACTTCAATGCTAGCAGCCCCTCCTAATCTTCTTCCTTAATTCTTTTAAATTAAGATTTTCCTAACACTTCTTTATTTTAACCTGCCCCCTAAAATTCCCGCCGGTAGTTCTATTAAAGTACTACTATTTATCTATGGGAGATTCCCTCTTATTTTAACTCTTAGCGGTATATTTACATTTCGATATATGAAAATATACCTCTTACACGTTGTCTCTATTAAACCTATCCACACTGGACTTTATATAATATTTCAGCAAGTATCTTCTTTCATAATTTTATATCATAGATTTCTCTTATTACTTCAAGTATATGTCGATAATGATATAATCGGCTAAATCTCGTGGGAGTCTTAAGGAGGGTAAATTCTCTTAAAAGGGGGTCCCGTCCCTAGGGGGACCTCTTTTAAGAGAATTACTTCCCTCTATAGTTTGACTTATACTTTTATAAATAGAGAGTAAAATTTCATAATCACCTAATGGATTAACCATTAATTCTTTATCTTTTAAATATTTAAATGTTTATATAACACACTCCTTCCCTATGGACGGCACCCCCCCCTCTACTAATTATTTGTTTTATTCTGGAGTTATTTCCCCGCAATGCCACAAGACCCTTCATTTAAGAATCACTTTATTTTTTACTAAATAGAGTTTTATAGTGAGATTTTTCTCTACCTTTTAAATTTTTAATCTTCCTATAGGCTTTTACCCCTTGCCCCCTTAATAGCCCCTAATAGAATCCAGAACTCTTTAAAATAGCAAATAAAGAGGGCTCCTTTTTTATTCCTCTTTCCCCAGATTTACCTACCCCCTTCTACTTCTATTACTTCAATGCTAGTAGCCCCTCCTTGATTGCCCCCTCACATTTTATAAAAGACTCCGGCAAAGCCTCTCTTTTATAACTAGCCTCCTAATCTCCTTTTATTATTTAAGCCCAGCCCCAATAAAGAAGAGCCCAACTAAACTTTATTAAACCTTCAAGAAAGAATAAATTCTCTTAAGGGGGAGGAGCCCCCGGGCTCCCTTTAAGAGAATTTATTTCCTTCCCTCAATCGGGCAGCTGAGTCCTTTTTCATAGCCTTCTTGCCCCCCTGTGGCCCCTTTTTTGCTAAGGGCGAAATTTACTTGCTAATTTTATAAAGGGCTCTTAGGGTCCTTACCATTTTTAATAAAAAAGGAACCCTTGGGAGGGGGGGGGAGCTAGCCCTTAAAAGGCCTAATGAGCTAGCATTTCATCTTAAAGAGACTTTCTTCCTTTTAAATGCCCTACTCCCCTTATAAAATAAGATTCTTTCTCGCTCTTCTTTCGGGCTCCCTTCTAGCCATCTCTTCAACCTCTTGAGTTTCTGCCTGAATCGGGCTTGAATTAAACCTAATATCCTTTATTCCTTTAATTTCCTCAAAAAGGAATAGGCTCCCTTCTGAAGCCTCTCTAAAATATTTTCTTGTTCAAGCCTTAGGGTCAGCAATAATTGTTTTATCTTCTTCCCTTACCCTATTCTGAGCCCCCGGCTCCTTTTTTTTTATTTCTCTCGCCTTACTTTTAAAGTTAGGCGCGGCCCCTTTCCATTTCTGGTTCCCACAAGTTATAGAAGGCCTTAACTGGCTCCAAGCTCTCCTCTTACTAACTGTCCAAAAATTGGCGCCTATATTTTTGCTCTCGTACCTCAGGCTAGGGGCTAGCGCCTCTGCGACCATTTTTTTTTCCGCTACTCTGTCTGCAATTATTGGGGCCTTGGGGGGAATAAACCAAACTTCTTTACGAAAGCTTTTGACCTTTTCTTCTATTAATCACATGTCCTGGATACTTTTTGCTATGCTAATTAATGAAAGCTCCTGACTTATCTATTTCTCCTTCTACACTTTAATTACTTCCTCTGCAGTTCTTCTTTTCTTATCCTTTCAAGCTTACTACTTCACTCATCTTCTAAACGCTAACAGGCCCTTTTTCTCTAAGCTTATCTCGATTATAAGCCTATACTCTTTAGGGGGGCTTCCTCCCCTTTCAGGGTTTGTTCCAAAATGAATTATCATTCAAGAAATAATTAACTGTGGGTCGATTTTTGCCCTTTTAATTCTTCTTCTTTCCTCTCTTGTTACTCTTTATTTTTATACCCGCCTAACCCTGTCCGCTATCTCAATTTCTGCCTCCTTAACTAAGTGGGGTCTAGCCAGCAGGCTCCCTTCCTACTTTTATAGGAGAGCCCCCTTTTTCTCTTTTTTAAATCTTTTTGGGCTCTTTATCCCCTCTGCTGCCTTTTTAGCATTATAAGATTTTAAGTTATTCAAACTGACACCCTTCAAAGCTGTTAAAAAAAGTTCAGCCTTTTAAATCTTAAGATCTCTTGGGCCTCAATAGAGCTAAGCCCGACTAATGACTGCTCCCTTGCGAAAGTCTCATCCTTTATTTAAGCTTGCTAATAGAGCCCTTATTGACATGCCTATCCCAAGAAATATCTCAACCCTTTGGAACTTTGGGTCCCTTCTTGGCCTTTGCTTAGTCGCTCAAATTGCAACCGGGCTTTTTCTCTCTATTCATTTCTCCTCCCATATTGATCTTGTTTTCTCCAATGTGGCCCATATCTGCCGAGATGTTAATTATGGCTGACTTTTCCGGGCCCTTCATGCAAACGGCGCCTCAGTCTTCTTTGTCTGTATCTATTTTCATATTGGACGAGGCATTTATTACGGGTCCTACAATATTTTCCATGCCTGAATAGTAGGGGTTTTAATTTTATTCATAACTATAGCAACTGCTTTTTTAGGGTATGTCCTCCCTTGAGGGCAAATATCTTTTTGAGGGGCCACAGTAATCACAAATTTATTCTCTGCCGTCCCTTATATTGGGGTTGAGCTTGTCCAATGAGTCTGAGGTGGGTTTGCTGTAGATAACGCAACCCTCACCCGATTTTTTACTTTCCATTTTCTACTTCCTTTTTTAATTTCAGCTGCTTCTTTAATTCATATCTTATTTATTCACCATTCAGGTGCAAATAACCCCCTGGGGCTTTCATCCATCCCAGACAAAGTTCCCTTTCACCCCTACTTTACATTTAAAGACCTTGTAGGATTTTTAATTTTATTTATCCTGTTGCTCCTCCTCTCTCTTTTAGCCCCTTATTTATTAAGAGACCCCGATAACTTTACCCCTGCAAACCCCCTAGTGACCCCGGTTCATATTCAGCCTGAATGATATTTTCTTTTTGCTTATGCTATCCTTCGCTCCATCCCCAATAAGCTAGGAGGGGTAATTGCTTTAGTCCTGTCTGTCGCTATCCTCTTCCTGCTTCCCTTTACTTTTGCCTCAAAATTTCAAGGCCTAAGGTTTTATCCTTTGAATCAAATGTTATTCTGGGCTTTAGTCTCAACCGTAATTCTTTTAACCTGAATTGGAGCCCGGCCTGTAGAGGCCCCGTATGTTATTACAGGGCAAGCCCTAACTATTTTATATTTTCTTTACTACAGTCTAAATCCCCCCCTAACTTTAGCCTGGGACCGCCTCTTAGGGCAGTAATTTCCCCCCCTCCTAAATTAATTATAGAGGAGGGGTTTCTGCTCCCCCCCCCTCCTTCTTATAATTTTAAGCCCCCTCCTTCCACTTACAGGATCTCCTCCTCCTTTGCAACTTCAACGCAACCTTCTCTAACTTAAAATATGTAAGTTTAAATAAAAATAAAAAAAATAATAATAATTCATATAAAGAACCTCTTTAAATAAAGCATCACTATATTCTCCTGGCCCACCTGTATAACCTGGGATCCTTTTATCAGCCTAGAAAACCCCCCCTCTCCCCCTAGATACTCAGACCACCCTTTGTCCCCTGTTACTGTTAAAGATCCCCCTAAACCTAGCCTCGGCCGAGCTACCCTTAAAGTCCTCAAAAAAGGCATAAACCATATTGAGCCTAAAAAGGCCACAGGCCTATGAACTCTTAAAGAAACCGCCCTGTTTCTAGCTCTTATAATGTTTAGCCTGTACCCCCCTAAAGCTCCAATTACTCTCACTAGGATCGCTAAGCCCTTGAAAAGAGGGCTTAAACAAATCATGTAGGGGTCTGGAAAAATTATTCAAGCTAAAAGAGCCCCTCCAATAGCTGCCCTAGCTCTTAAAATCACCATAGGCATTAATATTATTCAGTGAGCTTCCCTTACTAGGGCTATCGGCCCCCTGCCAAGCCTCCCTCTCAAGCTATAAAAGATTAGCCGGAAAGTATAGCAAACCGTTAATCCTGTTGCTGCTGCGTACATAATAAGCCTAAAAAAATTCAATCCCCTTATAAAGCTAGCCTCTAAAATTAAATCCTTAGAATAAAACCCGGCTAGAAAAGGTATCCCACAAAGAGCTAAATTTGCTAAATTTATGCACCTTCTAGTGGCAGGCAGTATCTTGACTAGCCCCCCTATCCTTCGGATATCCTGAGACTCTTTCGCCCCATGAATAATTATCCCCGCGCACATAAACAAAAGAGCCTTAAATAAAGCATGAGCCAGTAAATGAAAAAAAGCTAAGTCTTTAAACCCTAAAGAAAGAACCCTTATCATTACTCCTAACTGGCTCAGAGTTGATAGGGCAATAATTTTTTTTAAATCAAATTCAAAATTCGCCCCTAGCCCCGCTATAAATATAGTCAAACAAGAAATAGCCAACAAAAAAGACTGGATAGAAGAAGTCTCAAATCTGCTCCTAAATCGAATTAAAATATAAACTCCTGCCGTCACTAATGTTGAAGAGTGGACTAAAGCTGACACTGGGGTAGGAGCTGCTATAGCAGCTGGCAGCCATGCACTAAAAGGAATCTGGGCTCTTTTAGTCATAGCTGCCAAACAAATTAAAATTTTTGTCAAAGCTCATTCGTCCCTTATATAGCCCCCGTAAAACAAAAGGTTCCACCCCCCTAATGCAAATATTAAAGAAATCCTCAAGATAATACCTACGTCCCCCACTCGATTAGACAAAATAGTTAGCATCCCTGCATTTGCAGACTTTTCATTTTGATAATAAATGACTAGCACATAAGAGATTAAGCCCAGCCCGTCCCACCCTAAAAGAAGACTGATAAGATTAGGGCTTAAAATAAGGGCCGCTATCGAAACCACAAACGCAAAAACTAGATATATAAACCGCCTATAAAAGGGGTCCCCCCTTATATAACCCCCTCTGTAGTATATCACTATAGAAGAGATGAACAGCACCCCTCCTAAAAACAACCTGCTCACTCAATCAAAAATTAAAGTTATTACAACAGACGACGTGTTTAAAGAAATAATCTCCCACTCAATTACATACCTAGCCCCCCTTCTCAAGCTTAAAGCCCTCGCCCCCCCACATATAAAAGCAATTATTAACAAGCCCACTAAACTAACTAAATGACTTGAAGACTTTCATACCATTAATAATAACCTGAAGAGGCCTACTTAGCCTAAAGCCAATATTCCAACTTTTTAGCCAACTTTATTTTCAATTTTAGGGGCCTGTCTTTGCTTGAAGGGGACCCTAAACTTTTCATACAAAAGATAAGCTAATCAAGCTAATGGGCTCATACCTCATTTATGAGAGTAAGCCTCTCTCTTTTCAGGGAATTTAGTTTATACAAAACAAATGTCTTGAAAACATTTATAAGAACATTAGCTCTAGTTTCCACTTACAGGTTCCTTAGCCCCCTCTTTAGCCCCAAAAAAAAAATTAAATAATTTAAAGAAACAGGAAGAAATCTTTTTCAAGCTAGAGATATCAATTTATCATACCGTAATCGAGGAAGGGTTCCTCGAACCCAGATAAAAATAGCCCTTACCCCTACTAGTTCTAAGTAAAACCCTGTCCTCCCCAAGGCCCCTCCAAAAAATAATAGAACAGAAACCCCTCTCATAAATAAAATTCTTGTATACTCTGCTATAAAAATTAAAACGAAGCCGCCCCTTCTATACTCGGTATTAAACCCAGATACCAGCTCAGACTCCCCTTCAGCAAAATCAAAAGGAGTTCGATTTATCTCCGCTAAGCAAGACCCCAATCACACTAACGCTAAAGGGATGGACAGTCAAAAAAATCAAATCCACTCTTGGAAGCTTTTCAGCTCCAGGATCTCAAATCTCCCCGCCAAAAAAACATAGGACAATAAAATTAACGCTAGCCTCACTTCATATGAAATTGTTTGGGCGACCCCCCGCAACCTTCCAAGTAAAGAATACTTACAATTAGAAGCCCACCCAGCTCTCATTAAAGGGTAGACCCCCAGCCTTAAACAGCATAAAAAAAATAATACCCCTATATCTATATTTATTAGCCCTAGCTCATACGGCATCACTAGTCATAAAACTACCGCTACAAACAGCCTAAACACAGGAGATAAGTAATAAGGAGAAAAATTTGAGGTCAGGGGGAAGGTTTGCTCTTTAAAAAAAAGCTTCACCGCATCTGAAAAGGGCTGGAGGAGCCCCAATACCCCTAATTTATTGGGCCCCTTTCGAATTTGAATAAATCCTAAGATTTTTCGCTCTAAAAGAGTCACAAAAGCAACCCCAACTAAAACACATACTACTAGCAATACATACTTTAGAATTATAATAATCATAGTGCATCCCTAAGCACTTTTACCTATAGTCCCCCTATATAATTAAATCCTAAATTTAATGCATTACTCTGCCAAGGCAAATTCAGTATTAACCCCTATTTTTTTTCTTTTGAAAATTCTAATTAATATTTCTAGATTCACCTTCCAGTAAACCTACTTTGTTACGACTTATTCCACCTGAAATGGAAGTGACGGGCGATATGTACATAATTTAGTTCTAATATCATAAACCCTTACTAAACATTTATTACAATTAAATCCTCCTTCATAGGGCTAGTTTCAATTTCTAATCCGTTATAAATAAATTTTATTGTAACCCATTTTTACTTACATATCAGCTGCACCTTGATCTAATATATTTAAGCCCTCAATTTTAATAACTTAATCAGTAAAAGTTATCTAATAATGACGGTATACAAGCTGTAAAACAAAAGTAAGTAAGATTTTTCGTGTAGTATCATTTAGAAAACAGGTTCCTCTAACAAGACTAAAATACCGCCAAATTCTTTGAATTTAAAGCACATAGCTATTAATATTCAAGCAATAACTTTTTTATTAAAGTGTAATAGGGTATCTAATCCTAGTTCATATCTTTATCTTATGAGCTTCTTATAAATAAAAAATAGATTTTAATTTTCTATAAAATAATTTAATTTCACCTTTTATTTCTGCAAACCAAACTCCTTTTAAATTCTAGCTCAATAACTCCCGCTAAAATTTTCCTGTCGGGCCTTTAAGTCTAACCGCGACTGCTGGCACAAAATTTAATCAGACCTCTTATAATTAATTAAATCAAGCCCTAACTTAATCTATAATATTTAATACTGCGATTTAATTTTTGACTTTTATAGTAATATTAAGCTACTATAGGGCATTCTAACAAAAATTTGCATGTACTTTTTTATTATAAAACAAAAACAAAGCAAGAATCAAACTTTCCTCTTTCCTTAAGCCCCCCCTAGCCCCCCGGCCAAGAGGAACCCTTTGCTCCTCCCCCCTTAAGAATCTCTAATCTTTCTTAAGCCTAGGCTACCTATTAAGGTAAAACGCTCCCTTAAAAATCTTTGAGACCTCTTTATAGGCCTCTGATTATAATAGAATGATGCCTGACCAAAGGGTAGTTTTGATAGAACTACTAACGTAAAAATTTTACTCATTCTATGCTTAAGCTTTAGTAATTACACATTTTCAAATTTGCAATTTGACGTCTTTTTTCCACTATAAAGCCCCTTTTT